CCATTAACAAGAAGAGAAAATAAGAAATATAGAATATCGACAAATTCTTGTCTTGTGTGGTTTAAGGAAAAAAAACCGCTTTCCACAATTTAATATATATCATCGAATTTAAATATCAGAATAGTTGATATAGTCATGATTCAAGGGGTCAGGTCCACTTACATTTTTTTAATATTAACACTATCCGTATTATCCGCTGAAAAAAAAAGAAGACTAAGACTTGATTTTCATGAAAAAGCCCTTTATCGGATTTGAACCGATGACTTACGCCTTACCATGGCGTTACTCTACCACTGAGTTAAAAGGGCCCTATTCAATTCATGAATTAACCATTTTATATTATGAGTCTACTACATATATACATATATGCAGTAGACTCATAATGGACAAAAAATTTGTATTTACCTAGAAAGTGGGTAAAATTTTTCTCGTTTTTGCATTTTATGGCTTAGTGCGAGATAGTGATAGGCATATTATATTGCATCTCAACGATAAACGAAGCAATGAGTGAAAATGGAAGAAAATAAATGAAATGAAACTAAATGGGGTTTTACCTCCCCTACCCCTTTTTTCTGTCCGGCTAACCATTGCCTGAACTGAAGGAATCCTATACTTCCTTTCGTTATATCGAATAGTATGGGATGCTTCATTCATGAAGCATCAACCCCCAAAAAAATGTTATGATTCTATAGAATCATAACATAGAAAGACTCTTCGGATCTAGCCATACCATTAGATTATATTGACAATTCTAAAAAACTGTTCATACTATCATCATAGTATGATGACGGTAGGGCGGATATGCCCCCATCGTCTAGTGGTTTAGGACATCTCTCTTTCAAGGAGGCAACGGGGATTCGACTTCCCCTGGGGGTAGGGTACTACAAAAGGAAGTTGATCATGGATTATCAATAAGCCTAGAATGAATTCTTCCTGGGTCGATGCCCGAGCGGTTAATGGGGACGGACTGTAAATTCGTTGGCGACATGTCTACGCTGGTTCAAATCCAGCTCGGCCCAAAAAATCACCGCTCCATGAGTATAATATAACCAATTTGTCCTACAGAAAAGAAATACTTGATCCGCAAAAATGAAGGAAAAGGGTCAATTTTTTGCTCTATTTATATTTTTTTCTCATCTCATTGAAAGGTTGATTATCCACTTTTAACAATAAAAAAAAAAGAATCACTAGTTACTAATAATCCGCGGCACTCTCGCTAAAGCCCGTGTTTATGTGGATATGATATCACTATATCATTCCTGTATCTGTTACGTTACAACATGACAATTCTTATGAAACCATAAGAATATGTATGCTATACACCTTGCTGGGATTGTAGTTCAATTGGTCAGAGCACCGCCCTGTCAAGGCGGAAGCTGCGGGTTCGAGCCCCGTCAGTCCCGAACTAGGATCCGATGAATTTCTCAATTCATTTCTCTATTTTTCGCGAAAGGGAAGAGGGGGAGCCGAATCGAATCCCCGGTGCGGGGAGGGGAATTTTTTTTCTTTTGTTTCGCATTTATCATCAGATAAATATGGGAATTTCCATTTCTTTTCCGAGTTCTTTCCCTAGTACTGATTGATAAGGGAGAGACATATGTCGATTGGTACAATCGGTAGTATTGCTATATTCAGTATTTTTTGTTCAAATATTTGATTTTTTATACTAAATCCTTTATTTTTCCATCTCACTTATACTGTTTGTATCTGTGTATGACCCAGACAATACCAGTCATATGATACCTCATAATTTTATGTACATAATTCTATGTATATGTATGTATTAAGTAGGGAAGTTGTATAAAGAAGATAGCTAATAGGTTATGTTATAGAAAAGAAAAAGTGGAAAAAGGGTATGAAAATCTAATGATTGATGTGTATTTCTGATCAAATCAAAAATGATATTTTTGATTTAGTATGATAAAAGATCTTTCCTTTCTATGTTATACTACTACATATATTATTTACTATATTATTGAATTTTCGACGATGAATTGATTTGATAGATCAGAAATTGTTATTCATAATATTTATCTGATTCAGTATCATCGGGATGCAATTAATCCCGTTGAATTTGCAGGAGTCAAATTTATCATCTCTATGGGATTAGATCCCGAGTTATTGCGAAATAAAAGAAGATTAGATTATGGAAGTCAATATTCTCGCACTTATTGCTACTGCATTGTTCATTCTAGTTCCTACTGCTTTTTTACTTATCATCTATGTAAAAACAGTCAGCCAAAATGATTAATTTGAATGAAACTTGAATTATTATTAGTTCTTATCGATGATTCAAGAAATGAAAGAAAGGGATTCAAACTCTAAATCTTAAATGAAATGATTAGGCTGGAATCAGAAGTATCGTAGTAAGTATCTAAGCTGGTGTGGTAGAAAGAACTATATATATAGTTCTTTCTACCACACCAGCTATAGTATTGTTTTTATTATTATATATAGATCAAATTACAATATGTATGTACATATATTAGATGTACATATAGATAGCACTCTATTTCTTTTAGTTTGATTTCCCATCTCAAGAAGTCATTGATTGAACAATTAACGGATGATCCGCGGAGTTAAGTTATACAGTAACTTCTTCGGATTTGTAAAAGGAGTAGAGCAGACCCTGTCCATTTTTCATGCTTAAACATGAGATGAATCAAAAAAAGCATAAAAACTTTTCTAGTAGTCTAAAACAAATGTTAAATGTGTGATATGTGGATCGCTCAACAGAAGAAAGATCTCATTTTATTATGTGTCGGATCTCTTTGGCCAATCACTAATCGCTTCGTTTCCGATAGAAAGAAAATATGTATTGTCGTAATAGCAGAACGACTTTCTTTTAGAAAGGTAAAAGAAAAAGGGAAATAAATAAAGAAAAAAAATAGTAGTAGTTTTTCTTATTGTAATATCCATAATTATGATAAGAGCTGATTCACTAAAATAGAATATTTAGGAAAAATTAGGTTGGAAAAAATAGCCTATCATGCATGGTAATCATTCATTACTGTATTCCAGTACAATTTGGAAGACATTTTTCTTTTTTTAGGGCTTCGCAAAATGATCAATAAAGAATTGATACGATTCGATTGAGCAATTAGTAGTGCCCAGCCCTAGAGTCCACTCCTTCCCCATACTACAAGTGAAAGGGAAAATGTAAAGACTACCATTAAAGCAGCCCAAGCAAGACTTACTATATCCATGTGAATTATGTCCTCTATTTCTATGAAGGAATTATTCTATTATTGATTAATAATCATAGCGGAATCAATGGCGCAGAGTCAAAATAGGTAAGACTATTTATTGATGAACCAATTCAATGAATACACTCGTAACAAGTTTCTATATTTTAGGGTTTATGGTAAAATCAGGAAGCATTTAGTACAAATACGATGATACACACGCCTTTTCCTTGGAAATATCAAAGGAATGCTTCTATATGGAGCATGTAAGAATAGTAAGACCTATTGTTTGTTTTGATATTAATGCCTTTCCTTACTAAGCAAAAAGCATAAAAATATACCATCACGATAGATAACTATCTATCAGATACCTCTATTTCCTATTTGATCTAAGCTTACTGTATTTCTTTCTGTGAAAGAATCAGGAGAACCCACCACCACTATTAATTAATACATTCTTTTTTTTTTACTTTTACCTTTACTCTTTTAATATAAGAGATCTTGTTATTATAGTCTTTCGTATAATTTCTTCTTCAATTCTAGTAGCAAAAACAGAGTGTCCCTTAGGAACCTTTGGATACCGAGATTTCCGACCTTAGTTCTGAATCCCGGAATTGACTCTCACCATTTATTTGATTCAATTGAAAAATCAAATAAATGGTGAGAGTCAATCATTAAATTAATAAATGAGAGTTGCTTCATCCCTATTGATACCGATTTGGGCTACACCTAAATTTTGAGAAAAAAAAAAATGACAGTCTTTTAGAAAACCTACGCCATGGGTTATCAAAATCGAGTATTGACACACCCACTTAGTCCTTTGCCTCTGCTTCTTGCGGAGCAAGAATTCGTCGAATTAGATCGGCACAAGATAGGAAAGAAATAAAAAATCTTTTGTTGATCAGGCGACACCCGGATTTGAACTGGGGATAAAGGATTTGCAGTCCCCCGCCTTACCACTTGGCCATGCCGCCAAATTCGGTCAAAAATAGAGAAAAATATTATCTATATTCTAATTCTATTACTCACTCCTTTCTTTATCTTGAATACCATTGTACCTATCCTTTTCAAAAAAGAAATTCCTGTTTTTTATTGGATCTAGTTTAGATTCTTCTCTTCGATTGATTGTATCTTAAAATATACATCGCTTAAAAACATCCCTTCTCCTTTCTATTGAGAGTAGAAAAAATGGATTTCTGGTCACAGACTGCAAAATTCAGGACAAATTGGAACCATTAACAATTTACTTTGAATTAGCGAACGATTCCTCCATTTTTATCTCCAATGAAATTTTGTTTCATTGAATGGCAAAAGAAAATCAAATTGATTTATGACTAATTTATGACTAATCAGTATTCATTTTTTTTTTTTCAATAATAAATCCTTTTCCATTTCAATTATAATAACATATATGTGTATATGTAAACCCCAGAACAGAAATTGTTACCCAGATACCAAACCTGATCTCTCTCTTATGTACATATCCCTATAGAGAATCCTCCTGTTTCAATTTTTCATTGAATATATTGAATAGAAAATACAAATTTTTATGGAGTGTGACTAATGTTGTCCCAAGTGAAATTACAATAAAAGATGTGATATATGGATAAAATGGATAGCCGTATCAGCATGTACTTAATAAAATAAATACAATAAATACTATTCTTATTATATTTTATATTTATATTCCGCAATTCAATCATATTCTATAAATTCCACTGACTACCAAAAAGAATCCGCGAATTCTTTTTTGAACATGAAATTGAATGTGTTAAAAAAAAAAAAGGAAACTCTATACTACTTTTTATTATTCTG